GACAATGGACGCCGTTCATTCTTATTTTTTCGTATTTTGATTTTTCTTGAGTTGAAAACAAAAAAGTCGGATTATACGTGAAATCATTTTTGGAATTGTATATTCAATGATTCACTAACCGTAATGAAATCTCAAATCATAATAAAATATATTATCTATATTTTAGAATAGAATTCTAATAGAATATTTAGAAAAAAAGAAAAAGCGGGTAGCGGGAATCGAACCCGCATCGTTAGCTTGGAAGGCTAGGGGTTATAGTCGACGTCGATTCAGTGCTTTGAACGTCTCTAATTCAAAACCGAACATGAAACTTTGGTTTCATTCGGCTCCTTTATGGAAGGAGAGTAAATTCTTAGATCTAAGATGTGAACAAAATGAACAAAATTATACCCATAACACCTACGTCAGCTTTTTATTTGAATACAAAAAAATGAATTGCTTTCTAGATGATCCTTCTAGGAGAAGGTGATTTTGACAATCTTTCTAGTTACTTCGTTCTCTATTTCTATTTCAGAGGATCCTAAGGAAAAGGATTTTTTTCCACCGAGCTAAAACAATACGCCGATGTCTCTAGTAAACCAAAGTCATCGCTGAATAGCTATTTTGCTCCAATTTCTTTTTTTAGAAAGAAAAAATGGAGGATTTAGTTACGATTAGAAATCGATCTTTTATCTTTAGCCATGGATCTTTTACTCATACTTATTCAATTGTAAGTCTTGGTCCAATTCAAAAATTATGTTTCGCAATTTCATAATCCAACTTTTCAATTTAATTTATAAGTGATTCATGGATACAAATCACGAGAATCCGTATTTTTTTTCTCGAATTTCTTATTGAGAGGTAAAGGATTAAACCCTTTTAAGAAATAAAGTTTTTGATCGGAATATGAATAAAACCGAAAGACCCTTTAACTATTAGGGGTTAATAGAACGAATCGCACTTTTACCACTAAACTATACCCGCTACAATATGATTATTGTATACAAATGGACCTTTTGTCTAGCAAGATAATTGAGCATGATCAAGATAGGATTATCAAAGAATTATCAAAATGTAGAGTGCTGGACTTTTTCACGAGTAGATTCAAATTTAATGAGATTTGGAAAAGAGGCTCCATTTAATTATTTATTTAAATATTTATTTAAATTTAATTCAAAATTGAAATTAAAGTTAAATAAATAAAGTTTTCTCTTTTGCTGAAGAAGTTAGATACGGATCAAAAAAACACTAAAATCATAACGGAAAAAATGTATTGTGGAAGAATTGATAGTTTCTTTTTTAGTTCGGGTAAAATAGAATAAGTATAACAAGAAAAGAATGTAATATAGTATTTCTTCTTTATTGTCGTTGCTTGAATATTTTATATTCAATTGAATATAATTATAATATATATAATAAAAAGTCCTTTTTGCTTTCAAATCAGATAAATCATTATTTATCTATAATTCTATAATTCTAATTTGTTGGAACAAAAAAAAAGAGCCCGGCTAGGTACTGACCAGGCCGGGCCGTGAGAATAAGAAGGGCCTTTCGAACAAAATCAACACAAAGAGGTCTTGGTTATTTTTTTTAGTTCGATTGTTGGCGCGGTCGAGTCCATCTTTTAGATATTAGATAAAGGAAATTCCTGATTCGTGGATCTCTCTATATAGAAATAATAGAATAGAGAAAGAAAAGAGATAAAAAAAAACTCTTTAGATTATGTGTAATGTAGTAATTCTCTTTTTCAATCGGGAGAGATGGCTGAGTGGACTAAAGCGTCGGATTGCTAATCCGTTGTACGAGTTATTCGTACCGAGGGTTCGAATCCCTCTCTTTCCGTTTCCGTTGATGACTTTATTTATTTATATAACTTTAATTTATTTATATTATTTTTGATTTCTTTTTTTTTTTCAAATTTTGAAAATCTTAGTGAAACGTGTGAATAGATAAAATCCTAAGAAAATTTGAAAATTAACCAAGGAAACCTTTTGTATTTTATTCTTCACGTCCAGGATTACGCCCCGGATCATTAGATAGGAATCCAAAGATAAAGAGAGAAACAAAAAATATCACTACGGTATAAACGAAGAGTTTCAGAGTAAGCATTACACAATCTCCAAGATGATTTTTTAGAAAAAAAAAGAAAATAGATCTTCCATTTTTCTACCACATATCCTATTTTGATACCAAGAAATGAGGTTTTTTCTAGAAATGTATTGTCACAAATGCATTTGTTTTTCATTAAAAAATTGCGTTTATATCCAAATTTAGATATTGTGAGAGACCCTAATAGGGTTAGGGTCTTTGACTGGATGGCTGGAAGGCTCAAAAACGAGGAAATGGGGGTAAGCCTGATTTATGGCGACTATCCACGAATTTCAATGTATGAATCAGGGATTTATACTATAAAACTTATCTGATTTTATTTTATCAATTGTTAGAATTTTTTCTCGAGGAAATCATGCATTTTCTAGGATATTATTATTTAGGATCTTATCGAAAACTTACAGCAGCCTGCCAAACAAAAGCTAAGAGAAAAAAAAACAGAGGTATGACTGGCATAACATCTACGATTGGATTCAAAAAAGCATAGGCTTCAGGCAATTTGCCGAAGAAAAAACTACTCGAATAAAGGGGCGAATTAATACAAATACAGATCAAACTAACGATATTAAGCATAACAGACATTTTGTTCTTGGAGATAATTGCATTTTGGTTGCCTTTTTGATATAAGGAAAAAGAAAGTAAGGTAAGATAGACAAAAATCCTTCTTTTCTTTGAATCCATCCAACCAAAAATTCTCCAATTCTCAAAGGAGAATAGAAGAAATCATACTTTCATACAATATCTTAATTGAATTCTATGTAATGATCAATAAATTAAGTTGAATTCTGTATCTATATGTATCAAAATCCTAGTACCGGTCTATTCTATTATTCTATAGATATAGAAGATCTATATTCTATAGATAGATTCTATATCTAGATATATATTTAGATATTTATTTGGGCTGTAGTTGACAAACAACCAATAACAATATTATTGTTTCTTAGTGTCGATTAGCAATCGAAATGGGGCGTGGCCAAGTGGTAAGGCAACGGGTTTTGGTCCCGCTATTCGGAGGTTCGAATCCTTCCGTCCCAGCGCGGATCCACTTTTTATACTGCATTATTCCCATATAAACTATATCATAATATAAAAAAAAGTGGGGGGTGGATAGGCTATATTAATTAGAAATTTAAGCATCTGTGTCTGCTTGAATTTCATTAACAAACGATCAAGTTCCATGTTCTATAGTATGGTATTTATACTATATCTATAACAAACAGTGACAATTGTTCAGTCTATCTGATAGATATGAGAAACCTTCCCTATTTTTTTTTCGATTTTGATTTTCGTAATCTTATTAAAAAAATCAAAATTAAAATCTTAACTTACATTTTTTTTTCTACATCTCATTCTCATGAAAAAAAATGGATTTCTTTCTTTTTTTCTTTGATCTATTTCAAATTTTTATTTGAAATTAGTGATGAGTCAATTCAAAAAGAAAGACTGATCTTCCTATAAAGATCAAAGGCGATGCTTTTTGTCCAATTTTCTTCAAATCCAATCAAATTAAATAATGATGTTTAATTTAAATTAAATAGTGAATTTCACTTAGAAAATTTTTTAATGATTTGGAATCTTTGAAAAAGTAGAAAATCATTTAATTTATCCTATTAAGTCACTTGAAAATGTAGATTCAAAAACTTATTCATTTTTATTTATATTAATATATATCTATAATTATTATTAATATAAATTAATATTATTTTAATTTAATTATTTTATTTATATATTTCTATATATAGATTTCTTTTTTCTTTCTATTATCTATATATTCTATTAGTAATTAGTATGTTAAATATGTTCAAAATGTTGTCTTACTAAGATTTTTTCAGAAAAATCTTGTTTCATATATTCATATATAGAAGAAAAGGTATAGATTACGATGTCTATGGACAGCTGAACCGATGACTATTCATGATTCCATGATTGAATCAATTCCATACCGGTATACCGGTTCCAAATTAGAGGAATGTTATGGTAAAACTTCGTTTGAAACGATGTGGTAGAAAGCAACGTGCGACTTGAAGGATATGACCCATTGTGGATTTTTACATCCATCATTTTAAATTTGTCTAGGAATGAGGTGCTCTTGGCTCGACATTGTTTGTTCTGTTACACTTGAACCCTTCATTTTTTGTCGGGTTGTAATGTAAATAGTCCATGATGGAGCTCGAACAGAAAGTATTAATTCATTTCTCAGGGGCAAGGATCTAGGGTTAATGCCAATCAACTGGAACAACTTCGTAAATATATGGAAAATTGAAAGGATCCAATTCGAGCAAGTTTCCAATTCAAAAGCAAAACTTGTTGAAATTGATCCAAAATTTTCGATTCAACGTGTATCATGCTAGAATCAACCATCCATAGGATTCTTTGATAGAAAGAAATCAAAAAGGGTATGTTGCTACCACTTTGAAAGGATTAAGAAGCACCGAAGTAATGTCTAAACCCAATGATTAAAAATAAGAATAAAGGGTTTAAAAACAAGGAAACACCCTTTGTAATTGTTAATTCTCTCGATAGTCTCAATAACTGGATCCGACTAAAGAATCCAAATAGAATTTGAAATAGTTTAACCGGGATAAACGAAAGGGAGTAAAGACTACTCAATAAATGAAATTGACTAAAGATTTTCCTTTGAGCTATTTAAGAGTTATCCGATTTGAGTTATGAGTACGAACTTTTTCTTTTTCATTTTTCAAGAAGAAAAAGACTGAAATCATAGTCTAATTGATATTCATTTTATAGGTCCATTTGTCATTTAATTTATTATTTATTAGAATTAGATACATAGGCAAAACTTCGAATTAAATCATTTTTTCTCGAGCCGTACGAGGAGAAAACTTCCTATACGGTTCCAGGGGGGGTATTGTTCATCTATATCTATCCCAATGAGCCGTCTATCGAAT